TGGGGGTAGGGTACTACGAAAGGAAGCTGATCATGGATTATCAATAAACTTCAAATTGATTCTTCCTGGGTCGATGCCCGAGCGGTTAATGGGGACGGACTGTAAATTCGTTGGCAATATGTCTACGCTGGTTCAAATCCAGCTCGGCCCAATAATTGGCTGTCCACCATGAAATAATATAACCCATTTTTTTTTCATAAATGTCAGTCAGTCGGGAAGAATAAAAAAAGTCAAATTTTCTGATATATCCCTGCTTTTATTTCTATTTCTTTTTTATTTGCTCTATTTATTTTGTTCACATAAATTCTGATCTTGCTAACGATCTAGATTAATATCAGGATTTTTAAGTATTTTGAAAATTTTATTATCAATTTTTTTGGCAATAACGAAAGGATTCCCAGTAATCTGTGTTGCTCTCGCTAAAGTGCATATCCGTGTGGATGTCAATATATCATTCGCACCTCTGTTTGGTACAACACGGGGATTCTAATCTAAAATCGAAATAGAATTGGTTTCAATGAAATCATAAGAATATTAATATTATATGCTGTACACTTTATTTCCCTGGGATTGTAGTTCAATTGGTCAGAGCACCGCCCTGTCAAGGCGGAAGCTGCGGGTTCGAGCCCCGTCAGTCCCGACGGATCAAAAAAAATACAACAACTACCCCTTTTGTATGAATAAGGGATACAAATGGTAGAATTTCATTCCAATAGTATCTTTGTTTTTTCATTTCTCATCAAACAAATATTGATAGTATCCATCTTATTCAAGACTCCCATAGATATTGGGCTGGGGGTCTCTGGTTTTTTCGATTGCTCCCCATCTGTATATGTAATAGAATGGAGTACTAGAATTTTCCGGGAGCACATATATAAATGGACTTTATTTCTTGTACGATACAAAATAAATTTAACATATTTCTAATCAAAGAAAAGAGGATATTAATCAAAATAAAGATTAAAAAAAAGATTAAATAAGTCTCACCTCTCTTAGAGAGGGACTGAACAAGCTTTTTTAAGATTACTGTGGATGTCGAAGAAAGAGCAAACTCGAAATAAAATAGTGAATTTGATGGAATATTAGACTTTTTTATATTGGGACTCGTCTTTCTCACACTTCCTTTCTTTGTTTTCCAAGAAGATTAGATCATTCAAAAAATTCGAATTCAATCTTTTCCTTTTTTCTATTTTGTTTATATTGTTTATTTGGGTTTATTTATAAACTCTTTTTGTAAATAATGGAAGTGGAAAAGCAGTCAGATAATACTTCACAGATGATTGTACAAAGAAGGCGGTAGTTTCTAAAAAAGAAAGAGTGGAAAAGAATGATAAATAAGACAAAGGAATTCTTTTGATTGGATCAGGAATTCCATTTTTGTATTCGTATTCGGTGTGTGTGGATAAAAGATCTTCCTATGTTATACTATTCAATTCTCGACGATGAATCGATTTGATAGCTCAGATATTGTTATTCATGATATTGATCCGATTCGATATCATCGAAATCTAATTCATCCCATTGAATTTACAAGCGAAAGATTTATCATCTCTATGGGATTAAATCCCGAGGTATTGTTGCGAAGCAAAAAAAAACGAAAGGATGAAATTATGGAAGTAAATATTCTCGCATTTATTGCTACTGCACTCTTCATTCTCGTTCCTACTGCTTTTTTACTTATAATTTACGTAAAAACAGTCAGTCAAAGCGATTAATTTGAATGAAACTTGACTAGCAATGACAAAAAGACTAGCACTGACAAAAAGGATTTAAATTTCGCGTCTTTGAAATGAATGGACTAGAATCAGCAGTCTTCTATGAGGCCTGATAGTATGGTAGAAAGAAAGATTCATCTATTTCTTTCTATCATACTATCTATTATTGTTATTTTACGGTATAAAGTTTTAATGTATAAAGATAAAGATACAAGTTTCATATCTTAATATAGAGCAAGATAGAATATGTATCTTTATCCTCATAGATTATGTATCTTTATTTTGATAGATGTTGATATCAATATTTAATTGATATGTAGTGTACATAGTATCTCAATTTCATTTCTTTGCTTGATCTATTTGATTTGCTTGGTGTTGATTCCAATCAATCTGAAATAATCGAAAGGCAAGTCGGACTCTTATGATTTTCTAATTCCTAAATTTTTGATTCTTTTCAATATGAATCCTGGCATCCATCAAAAGAATCAAATCAATGGCAAAGATATGGCATATTTTGATAAAAAACAAAATGACTTGATTTTTTTTTTAATTTCATTCCGTAATTAAAATGACTTAACTAGTAAAAAGGGCTTTGCAGAACAATCTAGAAAACAATTGATACAGTTTGATTCCGTAACTCAACCAGTAGTACCTCTAGAGTCCACTTCTTCCCCATACTACGAGTGAAAGGGAAAATGTAAAGACTACCATTAAAGCAGCCCAAGCGAGACTTACTATATCCATGTGAATTATGTCCCCTATTTCTATGAATATGAAGAAATTATTCCATTATTGTTCACTAATAATAGTGAAATCACTGGTGCAGAGTCAAAAAAAAGATTCTGGCCCAACACTATTGATGAAATACTCCAATAAATAGGCTTATAAAAGTTCTTATATTATATGATTTCATAGTCAAATCGGTAAAGATTAAGCACAAGCAAACTACGTACGTAGTGACACTTTTGTAAGTATCAAAAGAATGTTACTAACATGTAAAAATAATAAGACTTATTCTTTTGCCCTTTTTTTATTTTATTTTTTTGTTGCCCTGCATTAAGTAAAAGTAAATTATCCATCTAATCTAATATTGATATTGATTAAATAAATGCCCGAGCACTCCGAACCCTCATGAGTCTGTATACAAAGCATCTTCCGTCCTTTCCACGACTATTAATTAGATTCCCCCTCTGAATATCCAATCGAATTCAAGATTCAAGACTCAGGCAATAGACACTACATTAGTAGTAGAAAGGCGATCATATTATATTAGGATTTATCGATTCCATTCCAATACTCTAAACTTTCCTTGAATCCTAGATGCAAAAATTTACAACACTTTAGAGAACCTCCATAGGTTTAGAATCAAGAAATTATCAAGAGTCTTTTTCCTACGCTTGCTTTTGCTGGGGAAAATTGGGTGAGTTATAGTTATATCAGCAAAACAGAATAGGGGATTTTGCGTCTTTTGTTAATCAGGCGACACCCAGATTTGAACTGGGGAAAAAGGATTTGCAGTCCCCCGCCTTACCGCTCGGCCATATCGCCAAAACGATACAAACTAGATGAAAATCTTCCCCCTCTTTTTCTATTGAAAAAGAAAATGTGGATTTTCAGTCACAAAAGCAAAAAGCCGGACAAATTGGAACCATTAACTCTTGACTGTAAATTCATGACCGTTCTTGTATTTGAATTTCAACTTGTGTTTACCTAATGATATAAGAAAATCCAAAATGGATATATAACATAACTAATCAGTATTCATTTTTTTTTTCAATTTTCAATAAAAGAATCCTTCTCCATTTCAATTATAACAGCAATTATGAGTCTATGTAAACCCCGGAGCATAAGTTGGTATATAACTATAGCTACCTAATGGGGTATTTTATCTGTATAGTATAGAATAGGGAATTGCCCATTCATTGTCGTGCTTCAATTTTGCATTGAATAAATTGAAATAGATTGAAGAGAAAATAGGAATTTTTGGTAGAGTACGGCATGTGCTGGCTCGAATAGAACTGTAATGCAATAAAGAAAGAAAGACGTAAATATCTGTATATTTTAATAAATAAAAGAAATACAAGCTTTCTGACGCCGTTCAATGATATTCTAAAAATTCTACTAAAAAAAGGTAAAAATATATCTTTTCTCTGCGAATCATTTTTCGAACAATGGAATACACGAAAAAGTCAAGTGCTAGAAAAATCAACTTTCTATTTATTCTTTCTGATTATTATGTCGTTATCTTCGCAAACAGATCACATCATAAATACATTTATTTTTCTCGTATCCAATCGGACTGGAATATGTAATATCATAATAATGGTAGAAATTGAATTACTTTTTTGTTTTGATATTCTATAAAAAACCCATGAGTCTAAGTGACATTTATCAATTCTTTTCCATTTGTATCTGTCTGTTATAAATTGCAATTTGAGTATAATCTTTATTCCTCCGTTCATACGTATTTCATACATTACATATATATATGGAGTTGGGTAAAATTTCATGTGATTCAGTAAACAGAATATAAATTCCATTCTTGCTTTATGGAATTATATGCATATGATTCCATAAATAATGAGAAATGGGATTTTTTCGATAAATGGGGGAAATTAAAAAAAAAATGCTCGGGGATGGAAATGAGGGAATGTCTACAATACCTGGGTTGAATCAGATACAATTTGAAGGATTTTGTAGGTTTATTGATCAGGGCTTAACGGAAGAACTTTATAAGTTTCCAAAAATGGAAGATACAGATCAAGAAATTGAATTTCAATTATTTGTGGAAACATATCAATTGGTAGAACCGTTAATAAAAGAAAGAGATGCTGTATATGAATCACTCACATATTCTTCTGAATTATATGTATCTGCGGGGTTAATTTGGAAAACCAGTAGGAATATGCAAGAACAAACCATTTTTATTGGAAACATTCCTCTAATGAATTCCCTTGGAACTTCTATAGTAAACGGACTATACAGAATTGTGATTAATCAAATATTACAAAGCCCTGGTATCTATTACCGGTCAGAATTGGATCATAACGGAATTTCGGTCTATACCGGCACTATAATATCAGATTGGGGAGGAAGGTTAGAATTAGAGATTGATAAAAAAGCAAGGATATGGGCTCGTGTGAGTAGGAAACAGAAAATATCCATTTTAGTTCTATCATCAGCTATGGGTTCGAATCTAAGAGAAATTCTAGAGAATGTTTGCTACCCTGAAATTTTCTTGTCTTTCTTAACCGATAAGGAGAAAAAAAAAATTGGGTCAAAAGA